GTTAATGTAGCTTATAACAAAGCAAAGCACTGAAAATGCTTAGATGGATTGTTTAAAAATCCCATGAACACAAAGGTTTGGTCCTGGCCTTATAATTAGTTGGAGGTAAGATTACACATGCAAACATCCGTAAACCGGTGTAAAATCCCTTAAACATTTGAACCAAAATTTAAGGAGAGGGTATCAAGCACATAATATAGCTCAAGACACCTTGCCTAGCCACACCCCCACGGGACCCAGCAGTGATAAATATTAAGCAATAAACGAAAGTTTGACTAAGCTATACCTCTTAGGGTTGGTAAATTTCGTGCCAGCCACCGCGGTCATACGATTAACCCAAACTAATTATTCTCGGCGTAAAACGTGTCAACTGTCACCCAAATAATAGAATTAAAATCCGACTTATATGTGAAAATTCATTGTTAGGACTTAAATCCAATAACGAAAGTAATTCTAGTTATTTACATAATACACGACAGCTAAGATCCAAACTGGGATTAGATACCCCACTATGCTTAGCCTTAAACCTAAATAATTAAACCTACAAAAATATTTGCCAGAGAACTACTAGCCACAGCTTAAAACTCAAAGGACTTGGCGGTACTTTATATCCATCTAGAGGAGCCTGTTCTATAATCGATAAACCCCGCTTTACCTCACCACCTCTTGCTAATTCAGCCTATATACCGCCATCTTCAGCAAACCCTAAAAAGGCATAAAAGTAAGCACAAGAACAAACATAAAAACGTTAGGTCAAGGTGTAGCCAATGAGGTGGGAAGTAATGGGCTACATTTTCTTTCCAAAGAACATTACGATACCCTTTATGAAACTAAAGGACAAAGGAGGATTTAGTAGTAAATTAAGAATAGAGAGCTTAATTGAATAGCGCAATGAAGTACGCACACACCGCCCGTCACCCTCCTCAAATTAAATTAATATATTCAAATAAATAATCCCATAAAAAATTTATGAGAGGAGATAAGTCGTAACAAGGTAAGCATACTGGAAAGTGTGCTTGGAATAATCACAGTGTAGCTTAACTTCAAAGCATCTGGCCTACACCCAGAAGAATTCATGAAAAATGAACACTTTGAACTAATTCTAGCCCTAACACTAACAAATATAACTATAACCTTACATAAATCAAAACATTTAACAAATGAAAAGTATTGGAGAAAGAAATTCATCTTATCAGGAGCTATAGAGAAAGTACCGCAAGGGAAAGATGAAAGATCGATTTAAAGTAAAAACAAGCAAAGATTAAACCTTGTACCTTTTGCATAATGAATTAACTAGAAAAATCTTAACCAAAAGAACTTTAGCTAAGAACCCCGAAACCAAACGAGCTACCTAAGAACAATTTTATGAATCAACCCGTCTATGTGGCAAAATAGTGGGAAGATTTTTAGGTAGAGGTGAAAAGCCTAACGAGCTTGGTGATAGCTGGTTACCCAATAAAAGAACCTAAGTTCAACTTTAAATTTACCATAAGAACTGTAAATCAAAATGTAAATTTAAAATATAGCCAAAAGAGGGACAGCTCTTTAGGAAAGGAAAAAACCTTTAATAGTGAATAAACAACTATCAATCAATTTAACCATTGTAGGCCTAAAAGCAGCCATCAATAAAGAAAGCGTTCAAGCTCAACATAAAAAAAAATCTTAATTCCATTAATCTTAATAACTTCCTATAATACAAATTGGGTTAATCTATAGAACTATAGATGAAATACTGTTAATATGAGTAACAAGAATTATATTCTCCTAGCACAAGTGTATGACAACTCGGATAACCATTGTCAATTACCGAATCACAGGCACAAATCCCCAAATAAAACTGCCTAACATTAACCCGTTAATCCAACACAGGTGTGCCAAAAGGAAAGATAAAAAAAAGTAAAAGGAACTCGGCAAACACGAACCCCGCCTGTTTACCAAAAACATCACCTCTAGCATAATAAGTATTAGAGGCATTGCCTGCCCAGTGACTAAAGTTAAACGGCCGCGGTATCCTGACCGTGCAAAGGTAGCATAATCACTTGTTCCTTAATTAGGGACTAGAATGAATGGCTAAACGAGGGTTCAACTGTCTCTTACTTTCAATCAGTGAAATTGACCTTCCAGTGAAGAGGCTGGGATACCCCAATAAGACGAGAAGACCCTATGGAGCTTTAATTTACTAGTTTAATTTAACCTAAATTAACCTAATGGCTTAAAAAACAAAAATATAAACTAAAAAATTTCGGTTGGGGTGACCTCGGAGAATAAAAAAACCTCCGAATGATTGTAATCTAGACCAACAAGTCAAAATAACATAAGTATCTTATTGACCCAATCATTGATCAACGGACCAAGTTACCCTAGGGATAACAGCGCAATCCTATTTAAGAGTTCATATCGACAATTAGGGTTTACGACCTCGATGTTGGATCAGGACATCCCAATGGTGCAGAAGCTATTAATGGTTCGTTTGTTCAACGATTAAAGTCCTACGTGATCTGAGTTCAGACCGGAGCAATCCAGGTCGGTTTCTATCTATTTACAATTTCTCCCAGTACGAAAGGACAAGAGAAATGGAGCCACCTTACCAAAAGCGCTCCCAATCCAATTTATGAAAAAATCTTAATAAAATACATTTGTACTATATATTAAACCTAGACCAGGTTATTAGGGTGGCAGAGCCAGGCAATTGCGTAAGACTTAAAACCTTGTTCCCAGAGGTTCAAATCCTCTCCCTAATAGTGTATTTTATTAACATCCTAACATTACTAGTTCCAATCCTAATCGCCATAGCCTTTCTCACTCTAGTAGAACGGAAAATTCTAGGTTATATACAATTACGAAAAGGACCTAACATTGTAGGACCATATGGCGTCCTCCAACCATTCGCCGATGCCATAAAACTATTCATAAAAGAACCCATACGCCCCCTAACTACCTCAATATCTCTATTTATTATTGCACCCACCCTTTCACTCACACTAGCCCTAAGTCTATGAATTCCCCTTCCAATACCTTTCCCCCTCATTAACCTGAACCTAGGCATACTATTTATTCTAGCCACATCAAGCCTCTCAGTCTACTCAATCCTATGGTCAGGATGGGCATCCAACTCAAAATATTCCCTATTTGGAGCCCTACGAGCTGTCGCCCAAACCATTTCATATGAAGTTACAATAGCCATTATTTTACTTTCCGTCCTATTAATGAGTGGCTCATTTTCCCTACAAATACTTATCACCACTCAAGAACATATATGACTCTTAATCCCAGCCTGACCAATAGCCATAATATGATTCATCTCAACCCTAGCAGAAACAAACCGAGCTCCATTCGACCTAACAGAGGGAGAATCTGAACTGGTCTCAGGATTTAACGTCGAATATGCAGCCGGTCCATTCGCACTATTTTTCATAGCCGAGTATACTAATATTATTCTAATAAACGCCCTTTCATCCATTGTATTTCTAGGCCCACTATACTACATTAACTACCCAGAACTTTACTCAATCAACTTTATAACGGAAACTCTATTACTATCAACAGCCTTCTTATGAATCCGAGCATCCTACCCCCGATTCCGATATGACCAATTAATACATCTTCTATGAAAAAATTTTTTACCATTAACACTAGCACTATGCATATGACATATCTCCATACCAATTTTTTTAGCGGGCATCCCACCCTACACATAGAAATATGTCTGATAAAAGAGTTACTTTGATAGAGTAAATTATAGAGGTTTAAATCCTCTTATTTCTAGGATAATAGGAATTGAACCTACACCTAAGAATTCAAAATTCTCCGTGCTACCAATACACCCTATCCTATAAAGTAAGGTCAGCTAATTAAGCTATCGGGCCCATACCCCGAAAATGTTGGTTTAAATCCCTCCCGTACTAATAAATCCTATCACCATTATCATCATCTACTTTACTATCTTTGTAGGACCAGTAATCACAATAGCCAGCTCCAATCTCCTCTTAATATGAGTAGGTCTAGAATTAAGTCTCCTAGCCATTATCCCACTTCTAACTAACAAAAAAAACCCACGATCAACTGAAGCCGCTACAAAATATTTCGTTACACAAGCAACAGCCTCAATAATTATCCTACTAGCCATAGTACTAAACTACAAACAACTAGGCTTATGAACTTTTCAACAACAAACAAACAGCATATTAATTAACCTTATGTTAATTTCACTATCCATAAAACTAGGCCTAGCACCATTCCACTACTGATTACCAGAAGTCACACAAGGAATCCCAATGCACATCGGCCTAATCCTACTTACCTGACAAAAAATTGCACCTCTATCTATTATATTCCAAATCTTTCATCTCCTAAATCCAACTATCACAACCATTCTAGCAATCTCATCAATCTTCATCGGAGCCTGAGGAGGACTAAACCAAACACAAACACGAAAAATTATAGCATACTCATCAATCGCCCACATAGGCTGAATAATAGCAATCCTCCCCTACAACCCTAACCTAACGCTCCTTAACCTAGTAATCTACATTATCTTAACTATCCCTATATTTATTAGTCTCATAATGAACTCATCTACAACAATCAACTCTATTTCACTTCTATGAAACAAAACCCCAATAATTCTAACCATGACCTCCTTAATCCTACTATCACTAGGTGGTCTCCCACCACTAACAGGATTTTTACCAAAATGGGCTATCATCTCAGAACTTCTAAAAAATAGCTCTACAATCACAGCAACACTAATAGCCATAATAGCATTACTAAATCTATTCTTCTATACACGTCTAATCTATTCTACCTCACTCACCATATTTCCAACCAACAACAACTCCAAAATAATATTCCACCACCCAAACTTCAAACACAACTTCATCATACCCACACTAACAGTAATTAGCACTCTTACCCTCCCCCTTTCACCCCAACTAATCTCATAGAAGTTTAGGATATGTACAGTCCAAGAGCCTTCAAAGCCCTTAGAAAACAAGCAAGTTTAACTTCTGATAAGGACTGTAAGACTATACCCTACATCTATTGAATGCAAATCAATTGCTTTAATTAAGCTAAGACCTCACTAGATTGGAAGGATTTAAACCCACGAAAATTTAGTTAACAGCTAAATACCCTATTACTGGCTTCAATCTACTTCTCCCGCCTATAAAAAAAAAGAGGCGGGAGAAGCCTTAGTAGGTTATTCCCTACACCTTCGAATTTGCAATTCGACATGATTATCACCTTAAGGCTTGGTAAAAAGGGGGCTTAAACCCCTGTCTTTAGATTTACAGTCTAATGCTTACTCAGCCATCTTACCTATGTTCGTAAATCGTTGACTCTTTTCAACTAATCATAAAGATATTGGAACTCTTTACTTACTGTTTGGCGCCTGAGCAGGAATAGTAGGAACAGCTCTAAGCATTTTAATTCGAGCAGAACTAGGACAGCCAGGAGCCCTTCTAGGCGATGACCAGATCTACAATGTAATCGTCACCGCCCACGCATTCGTAATAATTTTCTTTATAGTAATACCCATAATGATTGGTGGCTTCGGAAACTGACTCGTCCCTCTAATAATTGGAGCCCCTGATATAGCATTCCCACGAATAAACAACATAAGCTTTTGACTCCTTCCACCATCATTTCTTCTTCTACTAGCATCCTCTATGGTGGAGGCCGGAGCGGGAACAGGATGGACAGTATATCCACCTTTAGCTGGCAATCTAGCCCACGCCGGAGCATCAGTAGACTTAACTATTTTCTCCCTTCACCTAGCTGGGGTATCCTCTATCTTAGGAGCTATTAATTTTATCACCACTATTATTAACATAAAACCCCCCGCAATAACCCAATATCAAACACCTCTATTTGTATGATCAGTATTAATCACAGCTGTTCTTTTACTTCTTTCATTACCAGTTTTAGCAGCAGGTATTACAATACTTCTAACAGATCGAAATCTAAATACAACTTTCTTCGATCCAGCTGGAGGAGGCGATCCTATTCTCTATCAACACCTATTTTGATTTTTTGGTCACCCAGAAGTCTATATTCTTATTCTTCCAGGATTCGGAATTATCTCACATGTAGTTACTTATTATTCTGGAAAAAAAGAACCATTCGGATATATAGGAATAGTATGAGCCATAATATCCATTGGCTTCCTAGGATTTATTGTATGAGCACACCACATATTCACAGTAGGCCTAGACGTAGATACACGAGCCTATTTTACATCCGCTACTATAATTATTGCTATCCCCACAGGTGTAAAAGTATTTAGCTGACTAGCAACCCTGCACGGAGGGAATATCAAATGGTCCCCTGCCATGCTATGAGCCCTAGGCTTCATCTTCCTTTTCACAGTAGGAGGGCTAACTGGTATTGTATTATCTAACTCATCCCTTGATATTGTACTCCACGATACATATTATGTAGTAGCCCACTTCCACTATGTTTTATCTATAGGAGCAGTATTTGCTATCATAGCTGGATTTGTGCACTGATTTCCATTATTCTCAGGATATACCCTAGATGATATATGAGCAAAAGCCCATTTTGCTATTATATTTGTAGGAGTAAACATAACATTTTTCCCCCAACACTTCTTAGGCCTTTCAGGAATGCCACGACGCTACTCCGACTACCCAGACGCCTACACTACATGAAACACGGTCTCATCTATAGGGTCATTTATTTCACTTACAGCTGTACTTGTAATAATTTTCATAATCTGAGAAGCCTTCGCATCAAAACGAGAAGTTTTATCAGTTTCATACTCTTCCACTAATCTAGAATGACTTCACGGATGTCCACCACCCTACCACACATTCGAAGAACCTTCCTATGTTAAAGTAAAATAAGAAAGGAAGGATTCGAACCCCCTAGAACTGGTTTCAAGCCAATTTCATAACCACTATGTCTTTCTCAATGAGATATTAGTAAAATAATTACATAACTTTGTCAAAGTTAAATTATAGACTTAAATCTATATATCTTACATGGCTTATCCTTTCCAATTAGGCTTACAAGATGCCACATCTCCCATTATAGAAGAACTTACAAACTTCCACGACCATACGCTAATAATTGTATTCCTTATTAGCTCTTTAGTATTATATATTATTTCATTAATACTAACAACAAAACTCACACACACAAGCACAATAGACGCTCAAGAAGTTGAAACAATCTGAACTATCCTACCAGCCGTTATCCTTATTTTAATTGCTCTCCCCTCCCTTCGAATTTTATATATAATAGACGAAATTAACAACCCAGTATTAACAGTAAAAACCATAGGACACCAATGATACTGAAGCTACGAATACACTGACTATGAAGACTTATGCTTTGACTCTTACATAGTTCCAACCAGTGATCTAAAACCTGGTGAGCTGCGCCTTCTAGAAGTTGATAATCGAGTGGTTCTTCCAATAGAACTTCCAATCCGTATATTAATTTCATCTGAAGACGTTTTACACTCATGGGCTGTTCCATCACTAGGATTAAAAACTGACGCAATCCCAGGTCGTCTAAACCAAGCTACAGTAACATCAAATCGCCCTGGTCTATTTTATGGTCAATGCTCTGAAATCTGTGGGTCTAATCATAGCTTTATACCTATCGTCCTTGAAATAGTTCCCCTAAAATACTTTGAAAACTGATCAGCTTCAATAATTTAAAGTCATTGTGAAGCTTAGAGCGTTAACCTTTTAAGTTAAAGTTAGAGACTATAAATCTCCACAATGATATGCCACAACTAGATACATCCACATGATTCATTACAATTGTATCCTCAATAGCTACACTATTTATTCTATTTCAATTAAAAATTTCTTCACAAACTTTCCCTGCAGCCCCTTCACCAAAAGTGTTGACCACAGAAAAAACAAAAAACCCTTGAGAATCAAAATGAACGAAAATCTATTTGCCTCTTTCATTACCCCAACAGTAATAGGACTCCCAATTGTTGTCACCATTATCATATTTCCATCAATTCTATTCCCATCGTCAGAACGTTTAATTAGCAACCGTCTTCACTCATTCCAGCACTGACTAATTAAACTTATCATTAAACAAATAATACTAATTCATACACCAAAAGGACGAACCTGAGCCCTAATAATTGTTTCCCTAATTATATTTATTGGCTCAACAAACCTACTAGGACTTCTCCCCCACACATTTACCCCTACCACCCAACTATCTATAAACCTAAGTATAGCAATCCCACTATGAGCTGGAGCCGTAATCCTAGGATTCCGACATAAACTAAAAAATTCTTTAGCCCACTTCCTCCCTCAAGGAACACCCATCTCACTCATCCCTATACTAATTATTATCGAGACCATTAGCCTGTTTATTCAACCAATAGCACTAGCAGTCCGACTAACAGCCAACATCACCGCAGGTCACCTACTAATACACCTAATCGGAGGGGCCACTCTAGTTCTCATAGACATCAGTCCACCAACCGCCACCATTACATTTATTATCCTACTATTACTAACAGTACTTGAATTTGCTGTAGCCTTAATTCAAGCATATGTATTCACACTTCTAGTAAGCCTCTACTTACATGATAACACATAATGACCCACCAAACTCACGCATATCACATAGTAAACCCAAGTCCATGACCTCTAACAGGAGCTTTCTCGGCTCTTCTCCTAACATCTGGCTTAGTAATATGATTCCATTATAACTCCACAATCCTCTTATCCCTAGGCCTTCTAGCAAATATTCTAACCATATATCAATGATGACGAGACATTATCCGTGAAGGAACATATCAAGGCCACCACACCCCTATTGTACAAAAAGGGTTGCGATACGGAATAATCTTATTTATTGTATCCGAAATCTTCTTTTTCGCTGGGTTCTTCTGAGCATTCTACCACTCCAGCTTAGTCCCCACACATGACCTAGGTGGCTGCTGACCTCCGACAGGGATTACACCACTGAACCCATTAGAAGTCCCCCTTTTAAACACATCAGTACTACTAGCATCAGGAGTTTCCATCACATGAGCACATCACAGCCTAATAGAAGGAAAACGAAACCATATAAACCAAGCTTTACTAATCACGATTCTCCTAGGTCTGTACTTCACCATCCTACAAGCCTCAGAATATTTTGAAACATCATTTTCTATCTCAGACGGAATTTACGGCTCAACATTCTTCATAGCAACAGGATTTCACGGCCTTCACGTAATCATCGGCTCAACTTTTCTCATTGTCTGCCTCCTACGACAATTAAAATTCCACTTCACATCCAAACATCACTTCGGCTTTGAAGCCGCAGCATGATACTGACACTTCGTAGACGTAGTCTGACTATTCCTATACGTCTCTATCTATTGATGAGGATCCTACTCTCTTAGTATAATCAATATAACTGACTTCCAATTAGTAGATTCTGAAAACACTCGGAAGGGAGTAATAAATCTATTTATCATTATTACAATTAACATTTTATTATCTCTTACTCTTGTCTTAGTAGCATTCTGACTACCTCAAATAAATCTCTATTGCGAAAAAGCAAACCCATACGAATGCGGATTTGACCCAACAAGCTCTGCACGTCTCCCATTCTCAATAAAATTTTTCCTAGTAGCAATTACATTCCTGTTATTTGACCTAGAAATTGCCCTCCTACTTCCCCTCCCATGAGCTATTCAAACAACTAATATATCTACAATAATTACAGTAGCTTTCATTCTAGTTACCATTCTAGCCCTAGGCCTTAGTTACGAGTGGTCACAAAAAGGATTAGAATGAACAGAATAACTGGTAATTAGTTTAAACAAAATTAATGATTTCGACTCATTAGATTATGATAATTGTCATAATTACCAATAATGACATCTGCCTTCCTTAATTTAACTCTAGCATTTACCTTATCACTCTTAGGCACTTTAATATTTCGCTCCCATCTTATATCTACCCTCTTATGCCTTGAAGGAATAATATTATCCTTATTTATCATAACCTCAATATCCACATTAAATTCTAACTCCATAGTTTCAATGCCAATCCCTATTACTATCCTAGTATTTGCAGCCTGCGAAGCAGCAGTAGGCTTAGCCTTACTAGTAAAAGTATCAAACACATATGGAACCGACTATGTACAAAACCTAAATCTCCTACAATGCTAAAAATCATTCTTCCATCACTTATACTCCTACCACTAACATGATTATCGGAAAATAAAAAAGTCTGAACAAATGTAACCTCATACAGTTTCCTAGTGAGTTTACTCAGCCTAACCCTATTATGGCAAAACGATGAAAATCACCTAAACTTCTCAATCACATTTTCTTCTGACCCCCTATCTACACCACTAATCATTTTAACAACCTGACTTCTTCCATTAATAATCTTAGCCAGTCAAAATCATATAAAAAAAGAACCCATATCCCACCAAAAACTTTGCATTTCCATACTCATCAGCCTTCAAGCCCTACTTATTATAACATTCTCTGCAACTGAACTTATCCTATTTTATATCCTATTTGAAGCCACCCTCATCCCCACACTAATTATCATTACCCGATGAGGCAACCAAACAGAACGCCTGAACGCAGGAATCTACTTTCTATTCTACACATTAATTGGTTCAATCCCTCTTCTAATCGCCCTCATCTCTATTCAAAACTCAACAGGAACTCTTAATTTCCTAATCCTATCCCTTTTAACTCATCCCTTAGACTCAACATGATCCAACAACATTCTATGACTAGCATGCATAATAGCATTTCTCATCAAAATACCATTATACGGGGTCCACTTATGATTACCAAAAGCCCACGTAGAAGCTCCAATCGCAGGATCTATAATTTTAGCAGCCATTCTTCTAAAACTAGGGGGCTACGGTATAATACGAATCTCAATCATTCTAGACCCACTAGCAAAAAACATAGCATATCCATTTATCATACTCTCACTATGAGGTATAGTTATAACTAGCTCAATCTGCCTTCGCCAGACAGACCTCAAATCATTAATTGCTTACTCATCTGTTAGCCACATAGCCTTAGTCATCGCAGCTATTATAATCCAAACACCATGAAGCTTTATAGGAGCAACTGTTCTAATAATTGCCCATGGCTTAACCTCCTCACTCCTATTCTGTCTAGCAAATACTAACTATGAACGAATCCACAGCCGTACTATAATTATAGCCCGAGGCCTACAAATAATCTTCCCACTAATAGCTACATGATGACTATTAGCAAGCTTAGCTAATTTAGCTCTTCCACCACTAATTAATCTTGTAGGAGAATTATTCATTGTAATGTCAATATTCTCCTGATCCAGCCCTTCCATTATTCTCATAGCAGTCAACATTATCATTACAGGAATATATACAATATACATAGTTATTACAACCCAACGAGGCAAACTAACCAATCATATAAATAACCTTCAGCCATCCCACACACGAGAGCTTACACTCATAGCTCTTCACATTATCCCTCTAATCTTACTTACAACCAACCCCAAACTCATTACAGGCTTAACCTCATGTAAATATAGTTTACAAAAAACATTAGACTGTGAATCTAACAACAAGAGATAAAACTCTTTATTTACCAAGAAAGTATGCAAGAACTGCTAATTCATGCCCCCATACCTAAAACTATGGCTTTCTTACTTTTATAGGATAGAAGTAATCCATTGGTCTTAGGAACCAAAAACCTTGGTGCAACTCCAAATAAAAGTAATTAACATAATAACATCCTCAATTCTCATAATCCTTATTATACTAACAACACCCATTATTATTTCATTAACAAACCTAACTAAAATTATTAACTACCCATCATACGCCACTTCATCAATCAAATACTCATTCTTCCTTAGCCTACTACCACTATTACTATTTTTCCACTATAATACAGAATATATAATCACCAGCTGACATTGAATCACCATTAACTCCGTAAAACTTACAATAAGCTTTAAAATTGACTATTTTTCAATTTTATTCCTATCCGTAGCCCTATTCGTTACTTGATCAATCATACAATTCTCCTCCTGATACATACATTCAGACCCCAACATCAACCGATTCATTAAATATCTAATACTATTTCTAATTACTATACTAATCCTGACATCAGCTAACAACCTATTCCAACTTTTCATCGGATGAGAAGGAGTAGGAATTATATCATTTCTACTTATCGGATGGTGGTATGGTCGTGCAGACGCTAACACAGCAGCTCTACAAGCAATTCTATATAATCGAATCGGAGACGTAGGCTTTATCATAGCTATAACATGATTCTGCCTAAACATAAACTCTTGAGAACTACAACAAATCTTCCTGACCAACAGCAGTGACTTAGTACCACTTTCAGGCCTACTAATCGCAGCCACAGGAAAATCGGCCCAATTTGGTCTCCATCCATGACTTCCATCAGCCATAGAAGGACCAACCCCTGTCTCAGCCCTACTTCACTCAAGCACTATAGTCGTTGCAGGCATCTTCCTAATAATCCGATTCCACCCACTAACCTCAAACAATAGTACCATCCTAACAGCTATATTATGTCTCGGAGCCCTTACCACACTATTTACAGCAATCTGTGCCCTAACCCAAAATGACATCAAAAAAATTGTAGCCTTCTCTACATCCAGCCAATTAGGCCTTATAATAGTAACTTTAGGAATTAATCAACCCCACCTAGCCTTTCTCCACATCTGCACCCATGCATTCTTCAAAGCCATACTATTCATATGCTCCGGATCAATTATCCATAACCTCAACGACGAACAAGACATCCGAAAAATAGGCAACATAATAAAAACAATACCATTCACATCATCCTGCTTCATCATTGGCAGTTTAGCCCTGACCGGTATACCATTTCTCACAGGCTTCTATTCAAAAGACCTTATCATCGAATCCATTAACACGTGCAATACCAACGCCTGAGCCCTAATAGTCACTCTAATCGCCACATCCATAACCGCTATATATAGTATACGAATCATTTACTTTGTCACTATAACAAAACCACGTTATTCCCCACTAATCATCATAGACGAAAGTAACCCGGACCTTATTAACCCCATCAAACGATTAGCACTAGGAAGCATTTTCGCTGGCTTCCTCATCTCACTTAATATTCCCCCAACCAACATTCCAATGCTCACAATACCTTGATACCTTAAAATTACAGCCCTACTAATTTCAATTATGGGATTTGCCATAGCCCTAGAATTAAATAACCTAACCCTAAACTTCTCCATAAAAACCACCTCCAAACCTGCATCATTCTCAACATCCCTAGGATACTTCCCATCAATCATCCACCGAATCATTCCACAAAAAACTCTAAATCCAAGCTATAAACTATCTTCAAACCTCCTAGATACAATCTGGCTAGAAAAAACAATCCCAAAATCCACTTCAATTACACACGCCTATATGTCTAAAATAATAACCGATCAAAAAGGACTAGTCAAACTATATTTCCTATCTTTCTTAATCACAATCTCACTTATCTTTGCTCTCTATATTATTAGTCCCGAGTGATTTCAATAATAATAAAGATACCAGCAAACAAAGACCACCCAGCCACGACCATTATCCAAGTAGCACAACTATATATAGCCGCAACCCCAATCCCACCCTCCAACATCACCCCAACATCATCAATCTCATACATTAACCAATCACCTAAACCACTAAAATCAACTAACTCAATCTCATCATAAAAATTTAACAAATAATACACCATTAACTCTATAAACAACCCTAAAACTAAAAAGCTGAAAATTAACCAGTTAGAACCTCAAGTCTCGGGATACTCCTCAGTGGCTATAGCAGTTGTATACCCAAATACAACTAACATCCCACCTAAGTAAATCAAAAATACTATTAAACCCAAAAATGACCCACCAAAACCTAAAACTATCAGACATCCAATGCAACCACTAATAATTAAACCCAATCCCCCATAAATTGGTGAAGGCTTTAATGCTAAGCCTAAACCTCCAATCAAAAACAATAAACTTAAAATAAACATATAATTTGTCATTATTTCTACACAGCATTTAACTGTGACCAATGACATGAAAAATCATCGTTGTAATTCAACTATAGAAACCCCTAATGACAAACATCCGAAAATCCCATCCTCTCCTTAAAATTATCAACCACGCTTTCATCGATCTACCTGCTCCATCTAACATCTCATCATGATGAAATTTTGGCTCTCTCCTAGGACTATGCCTTATCGTACAAATTATTACAGGTCTTTTCTTAGCAATACACTACACATCAGATACAATAACAGCATTCTCATCAGTCACCCATATCTGTCGAGACGTAAACTACGGCTGATTAATCCGTTACTTACACGCCAACGGAGCCTCCATATTCTTCATCTGTTTATTCCTCCACGTAGGACGAGGAATATACTACGGATCCTACACCTTCCTAGAAACATGAAACATCGGAGTAGTCCTTCTATTCGCAGTTATAGCAACCGCATTCATAGGATATGTCCTTCCATGAGGACAAATATCTTTCTGAGGCGCTACAGTAATCACAAACCTTCTATCAGCTATTCCTTATATCGGTACCACCCTAGTAGAATGAATCTGAGGCGGCTTCTCAGTAGATAAAGCAACTTTAACACGCTTTTTTGCATTTCATTTCATCCTCCCTTTCATTATCGCAGCCCTAGTAATTGTCCATCTACTATTTCTCCATGAAACAGGTTCAAACAACCCCACAGGCTTAAACTCTGACGCAGATAAAATTCCATTCCACCCATACTACACAATTAAAGACCTATTAGGAGTCTTTATCCTACTCCTATTCCTAATAACTTTAGTCCTATTTTTTCCAGACCTCTTAGGAGACCCAGACAACTATTCACCAGCCAATCCACTAAATACTCCACCCCACATCAAACCAGAATGGTACTTCCTATTCGCCTATGCTATCCTCCGATCTATCCCTAACAAATTAGGAGGTGTAGTAGCCCTAGTCTTATCAATTTTAATCCTAGCCTTCCTACCCTTCCTTCATACTTCTAAACAACGAAGCCTCACTTTCCGCCCAATCACCCAAACTCTTTACTGAATCCTAGTGGCTAACCTCTTTATTCTAACATGAATCGGAGGCCAACCAGTTGAACATCCATTCATTATCATCGGACAGCTAGCCTCCATCAGTTACTTCTCAATTATTCTCATCCTAATACCTATTTCCGGAATCATCGAAGACAAAATACTAAAATGAAACTTATGTCCCGATAGTATAAATATTACTTTGGTCTTGTAAACCAAAAATGAAGAATAATCTCTTCTCAGGACATCAAGAAGAAGGAACTGCTTCCCCACCATCAACACCCAAAGCTGATATTCTACTTAAACTACTTCTTGAACAGTACATAAAATTATTTAGTACATTAAGACATTAATGTATATCGTACATTAAATTATCTTCCCCAAGCATATAAGCATGTATAACTAACCAATGAAACAAGACATAACTAGTTAACTTAACTAAAATTGACCTCAACATGGATATTAAAATATACATTAAAATAATGTTTCCAGACATATCTGTGTTATTAGACATACACCATTTAAGTCATAAACCCTTCTTTTCCATACGACTATCCCCTTCCCCATTTGGTCTCTATTTCTACCATCCTCCGTGAAATCAACAACCCGCCCACTAGTCCCCCTCTTCTTGCTCCGGGCCCATTAAACTTGGGGGTAGCTAACGTGAAACTTTATCAGACATCTGGTTCTTACTTCAGGGCCATCAATTGTTTTATCGTCCATACGTTCCCCTTAAATAAGACATCTCGATGGTAACAGGCCTAATCAGCCCATGATCAACATAACTGTGATGTTAGACATTTGGTATTTTTTTATTTTCTGATGCCTTCATCAACATAGCCGTCAAGGCATGAAAGAACAGCACATAATCCAGAAGTACATTCTAGTTAAGGATCATTTGTCCACATAAGCAAAGCTCGAAAGACTAATTAATTCATGTTTGTAAGACATAAGTACTAATAAACTACTAAAAATATACTCTCCAAACCCCCCCTCCCCCACCTCAAATTTTAATGCCAAACCCCAAAAACATTAAATTTTAAAAAGAAGAAAAAACTTACTTCCTTATAGAGGCTATTATCCATTCTAGTAGTCCACAAAATTTAACTTAAATTTTAGTATTAGTAAAATTTCATCAAATAAAACCTTCCCTATACAAACCCTTTAATCCCTCTACCCCTCAGAAGAAGATTTTCATATATTACA